ATTTTGTATAGAGAGTAATATACATCTCTATTGAATTTGAATTCGGAATTGAATTTCAAATAGAAATATGTCAGCTAATTAAGCTAATGAGTTCATATCTCATAAATGAATGAATAGTTTATGATATGATTTTGTTTGTTTTGGTATATTTATATAGATTTTATTTAGTAATTGGTGGTAATGATTGATTTATGATTTGGTTAGGGTTGGAGATTAATATAATAATATTTATTATAATTATATTTAGGCGGTATAGAGTTTTTAATATTGAGTCTTGTTTGAGGTATTTTTTTATTCAAAGTTTGGGATCTGCTATTTTTATAGGACTATTTTATATTGGGAAGGAGTATATGGATTTTGTTTTATGTTTGACTTTAGGATATAAAATGGGGGCGGGTCCTTTTTTTTTTTGGTTTCCTTCGGTTTGTAGAGGGATTTCTTGAATGTCTTGTTTTGTTTTAATATCGTTTCAGAAGATTATTCCATTGATATTAATTAGAATATTTATTTCTTGGGTGTTTTTTTTTGTTGTAGTTGTTAGATTGTTGATAGGGGTTTTTGGTTCATTTAATCAACGTGATTTGAAGCGTTTGATGGCTTATTCATCTATTTATCATTTAGGATGGATTTTGTTGTGTATTTTAATTGATAGAGAGAGTTGATTTAATTATTTGTTAATTTATATGCTTATGGTTTTTCCTGTAATTTTTTTTATAAAGGTGGAGGATATTAGTGATTTGATAGATATGGTTAAGGTTAGGAGTAGGTTATGAATAACTGTTATTATATTAAGAATAGCTGGGATACCTCCTTTTTTAGGGTTTTTTTTGAAGTGGTTTGCTTTTAGAATGATTATAGGCTATAGAATTTTTTATATGGTTGTTTTAGTGGTGTGTTCAATTGTTATGTTTTATGTTTATTTTCGTGTGATTTATGATGTTTTGGTTGGTTATTTTTGTTATAGAAGTTGGGTGAACTATTTTATGGATAGGAGTAGTAGGGTTTGATTGGAGTTTTTATGTGTATTAGGGATGTTGTTTGGGGTAGGGGTAGGAATTGTTTTTATTATGTAGTTTATTAGGATAAGATTCTGTTAATTTTCAAGATTAAAGGTGCTACTAATATGAATTTACAGTTCATCATCTTTATGATTTTATAGTTATTTTAAATTTGCAATTTAATGTTATTAAACTATTAGACAGATACTGCGATGATTTTATTCTACGAATCATAAGGATATTGGAACTTTATATTTAATGTTTGGGGCTTGGGCTGCTATGGCTGGTACAGCCATAAGAGTATTAATTCGTATGGAGTTAGGGCATTCTGGGAGATTGTTAGGAGATGATCATTTATATAATGTTATTGTAACGGCTCATGCTTTTGTAATGATTTTTTTTATGGTTATGCCAATTTTGATTGGAGGTTTTGGTAATTGGTTGGTCCCTTTGATGTTAGGGGCTCCTGATATGTCGTTTCCTCGTATGAATAATTTATCTTTTTGGTTGTTACCTCCTTCTTTATTTTTGTTGTTTATGTCTTCTATGGTTGAAATAGGGGTTGGTGCAGGGTGAACTGTTTATCCTCCTTTAGCTTCTAGTATTGGTCATATAGGAATATCTATAGATTTTGCTATTTTTTCTTTACATTTGGCTGGGGCTTCTTCTATTATAGGGGCGGTAAATTTTATTTCTACTATTATTAATATGCGTTTGTTAGGAATGAGAATGGAGAAGGTTCCTTTGTTTGTTTGGTCAGTTTTTATTACTGCAATTTTGTTATTATTGTCTTTGCCTGTATTAGCAGGGGCTATTACTATATTGTTGACTGATCGTAATTTTAATACTTCTTTTTTTGATCCTGCAGGTGGAGGGGATCCTGTGTTATTTCAACATTTGTTTTGGTTTTTTGGTCATCCTGAGGTTTATATTTTGATTTTACCTGGTTTTGGTATTGTTTCTCATGTGATTAGATCTACGGTTGGAAAGCGTGAACCTTTTGGAAGATTAGGTATGATTTATGCTATAGTAGGGATTGGGGGTATAGGATTTGTTGTTTGAGCTCATCATATGTTTTCTATTGGAATAGATGTTGATACTCGGGCGTATTTTACGGCTGCTACTATAATTATTGCTGTCCCTACAGGGATTAGGGTTTTTAGATGGATGGCTACTCTTCACGGTTCTTATTTTAAGATTAGAACTCCATTGATGTGGAGTGTTGGTTTTGTATTTTTATTTACTTTAGGAGGTATTACTGGTGTGGTGTTGTCTAATTCTTCTTTAGATATTATTCTTCACGATACTTATTATGTAGTAGCTCATTTTCATTATGTGTTAAGAATGGGGGCTGTATTTGCTATTATAGCTGGTATTACTTATTGATTTCCTTTGTTTTTTGGGGTAGTTTTAAAGGAAAAGTTAACTAAACTTCAGTTTTATGTGATGTTTTTAGGTGTTAATATGACTTTTTTTCCTCAGCATTTTTTAGGTTTAAATGGAATGCCTCGTCGTTATTCAGATTATCCTGATGCTTTTATTTTTTGAAATATAATTTCTTCTATAGGTTCAATTTTATCGTTGTTTGCTGTAATGTTGTTTATATATATTGTTTGAGAAGCTTTAGTATTGAAGTTGAGAAATTTTGGGGAGTATTTTGTTGGTTCTTCATTAGAGTGAATTAATAATGTTCCTCCTATAGATCATACTTTTAATCAGTTAAATTTATTAAATAAGTTTGCCAACTTGAGGATCTTTGTTGTTTCAAAATAGAGTGTCTCCAGTAATGGAGCATTTAATTTTTTTCCATGATCATATTATGATTGTGATAGTTATGGTTATATTAATAGTGGGGTATGTTTTAATGAATTCTTGTGTTAATGTTTTTTATAATTTAAAAATATTTCATGGGCAGGAGTTGGAAAGAATTTGGACTGTTATTCCTGCAGTTTTTTTATTGTTTATTGCTTTTCCTTCTTTACGGTTGTTGTATTTAATGGAAGAGGGGGATGATTATGATATTACTATTAGGGTAATAGGACATCAGTGGTATTGGTCATATGAGTATAGAGATTTGGGTATGGTGTTTTTTGATTCTTATATATTATCTGATGATAATAGAGTTTTTCGGTTATTGAATGTGGATAATTTATTGGTTGTTCCTTATAATACTAATATTCGAATAATTATTTCTAGAATAGATGTAATTCATTCTTGAACTATTCCTTCTGTAGGTGTTAAGGCTGATGCTATTCCTGGTCGTTTGAATCAGTTGTTTTTGATTTTTAATCGGGTTGGATTATTTAGAGGGCAATGTTCTGAGATTTGTGGAGCGAATCATAGATTTATACCTATTTTGATGATAGTAGTTCCTCGMATAGAGTTTTTGATGAAGTTGTTTTAGATATGTGGCCGATTTAGGTGTTAGTCTCTTAAATTAATTAAGAGTTGATTAGTTAATTTATAATATTAGTTTGTCAAATTAAAGAAGAATTTATACCTCAGTTAATACCTTTAATATGAATTAATTCTGTTTTTATAGGGGCTTTTTTGTTAGTGGTTTTATTGTTTATGTATGATTGTATTAGTGATTTTTGTTATTATGAGTTAGGAGAGGAGTTTAGTAGTGATTTTAGTATTAAATGATAATTAATCTTTTTTCTGTTTTTGATCCTTCTTCTTATTTTGGTATTTCTTTGAATTGAATTATTTTAGTTGTAGTTTTCTTTTTTATCCCGGTTAAGTATTATTTGGTTGAGAGAGGGTTTACTAGGATTTTTAAGGTTATGTTTTTTCAGGTTAGAAAGGTTTTTAAGGAAGTTTCTATTCCTAACCATATAGCGTTGAATTTTTTGGTAGTTATGACTTTTATTTATTTGGTTCTTAGAAATTTTTTAGGATTATTTCCTTTTGTTTTTACTGGTAAGGCTCATCCTTTTATTACGTTAGGATTAGGATTGGTTATATGAATGTCTTTTTTTTTTATAGGATTTATTACTAATTTTAAGAATAGATGTGCACATCTAGTACCGGAGGGAAGTCCTTTGGTTCTTTCACCGTTTATAGTGATTATTGAAAGAATTAGACATTTAATTCGTCCTTTTACTTTATCTATTCGATTGGCTGCTAATATGATAGCAGGGCATTTAATTATTGGATTATTGTCAAGTATTAGATTGATTAGAGTGTTTGGATTTTTTAGTTCTTTAATTTTACAAAACATTTTGTTGATTTTAGAATTTGGGGTTGCAGTTATTCAGGGATTTGTTTTTAGAATTTTATTATTGCTTTATGCGTTGGAGTATTATTAACTTTTGGGAAAGCATTTTCATTCGTATCATATAGTTAATATATCTCCTTGACCTTTATTAAGAGGGTTTGGAGCATTAGTAATAGTAACTGGGTTAATTAGGTTATTTATGTTTTGTGAGAGAGATTTGTTGTTTAGTTCTTTATTTTTAATAGTGGTAGTAGCTATATTATGATGACGGGATGTCACTCGTGAGAGAACCTTTCAGGGATACCATTCTAGTGTGGTATTAAGAGGGTTGATAGTGGGAATAGTTTTATTTATCGTTAGAGAAGTTTTTTTTTTTTTTTCTTTTTTTTGGGCGTTTTTTCATTCTAGACTGAGACCTACAGTTGAATTAGGGTCTCAGTGACCCCCTTGTGGGGTTATTCCTTTTAATCCTTTTCAGGTTCCTTTGTTGAATACTGTAATTTTATTAGCTTCAGGGATTAGAGTTACTTGGAGACATCAGATAATTTTGAAGGAGAGTTGGGATAAGGTTAAGAGTTCTTTAATGTTAACTTGAATATTAGGTATTTATTTTTTGATGTTACAAGGATTTGAATATTATATGTCTACTTTTATGATTAGAGATTCTGTTTTTGGTTCTACTTTTTTTATGGCTACGGGATTTCATGGATTTCATGTTATTGTAGGTACTGTATTTTTGTTTATTATTTGGGTTCGTTCTCTTGGTATACATTTTTCTAGATCTCATCATTTTGGATTTGAGGCGGCTGCTTGGTATTGGCATTTTGTAGATGTGGTTTGGTTGTTTTTATTTTCGGTGGTTTATTGATGGGGGACTTAGTAATGAAGTATTTTAGTATGTTTAATTTCCAATTAAAAGGGGAAATGTAATATATATATATATGTTGTTTGAAAGTGTTATTTTGGTTATAGCTGTTTATTTTTTGTTTTATTTCCTTTTTTATAAAAAGGAAACTTATTTTGAAATAATTAGTTCTTATGAATGTGGGTTTGATCCTAAATCTGAGGCTCGTTTTGTTTTTTCTTATAAGTTTTTTATAGTTTCTATTTTGTTTATTATTTTTGATGTTGAGATTTCTTTAATAATTTCTATTCCTTTTTTTATGATTAGAGAGTTAGGGTTATTTATTTTTTTTTTTTTTGTTTTTGTTTTAATTGTGGGTTTGTTGTATGAGTATTATTATGGATCTTTGGATTGATTGTTGTATTATCAAGATTAATTATATTTAAGACTTAAACTTAATGCATTAGTCTGCCAATTAGATATGATTATGAAGCTAGTGGGCGATTTCATTGTTAATGAAGTAGAGAGGAAGTTATATCTGATTTGCAATCAGTGGATATGGTAACATACGTATAGTTTTTGAAAGCTGCTAACTTTTGAATAGCGATAAGCTACGTTGGGTGATAGCGTGAGCGGCTTGATTTCGACTTAAGATTGATAATTAAGTAGATTACGTCATTGTTTCATGATGAAAATGTGTTAGTCTTCTTTATCTTCAGTAAAGTGCTCTTTTAGTAAGCTAATTAGATATGTTAGTGTTAGTGGAATTAAGGATAGTATAATTATTATTATTAATAGGGATGATTTTGTTATTTCTGGTATAAAGGATGATTTTTTTGTTGTTTTAAATAGGTTTGTTGGTCCGTATAGTTCTTGTCAATTTTTGTCGTTTATTGAGTATCATTTTATTAGGGGGGAAAGAATTAATATTCTTTTTGTTGATATAAAGTGGATGAATCACAGGGAGATTGCGGATTGTCCTAATAGTTTATATGATAGTCTTTTGAATGATAATATTCTTCCGATGAGGGTTCCTATGATTATTGTTAATATGATTGTTGTTTTGAAGTTGTTGGGAAATAATAGTATTTGTTCTGGATTGATTATTCATAGTAGTGAGGATCCTAGTAGGATTGTGGTTGGTATTATTAGTATAATTGGTAGGTTTGAAAGGTAGTTTGAGTGGTTTTGTGAGTCTGCGTTGTATTTAAGGGTTATTTTATTGGATAGGAGTATTATTCGTAGTGAATATGATGCGGTTATTCCGATTGAAGAGATTATTATTAATGTTAGTGTACATTCTATTTTAGATGAGATTAGTTTTTCGATGATTATGTCTTTTGAAAAATATCCTGAGGTGAATGGTAATCCTATTAGAGTTATGTTTGTGATTCTTAATGTGGATAGGGTTAATGGGATGTTAAAGTGGTTGGTTCTTATTGTTCGTATATCTTGATATGATGATTCGTGGATTAATACTCCTGCACATATGAATATTAGTGATTTAAAAAATGCGTGGGTAATTATGTGGAAATATGCTAGGGATGTTGATGTGATTGAGATTGCGAATATTATTATGGCTATTTGTCTAAGTGTGGATAATGCGATAATTTTCTTTATGTCTTGTTCTCAGTTTGCTGATATTCCGGCGTAGATTGCTGTTATTGATGAGATTGTTATTAATATTAATAGTAATAATGGGTGATTGTTTGAGGTAATTCGAATTATTAAGAAAATTCCTGCGGTTACTAGTGTTGAAGAATGGACTAGTGCTGAGATTGGGGTAGGAGCTGATATTGCTATTGGGAGTCAGGCTGAGAATGGAAATTGGGCTCTTTTTGTGCATCTTGCGATTATTAGTATGGTTAGGGTTGCTAGGGTAAATGAATGATTAGTGTTTAGTTCTCATATTGATTGAGATATTATTATTCTGATTGATAATAGGATGAAGATATCTCCGATTCGATTTCTTAATAGGGTAATTGATCCTGATCCTGATGAGGAATGGTTTTGGTAAAAAATTACTAAAATGTATGATGATATTCCTAATATGTCTCATCCTAGTAATATTAGAAATATATTGTTTCTTAAAATAAGGATTCTTATTGATAATACAAATATAATGAGTATTAATGAGAATTGTTTATGTTCTTTTTTTGGAATGTAATATATTCTAAATATTAGGATTATACTGGAAATTATTATTACTGTTCTTATGAATATACATGAGATTCAGTCTAGGATTATTCTGATGGGTAGGTTGATTTGTATAAGTTTTAATATAGGAATATTGATATAGATAAATGTATTTTTTGAAAAAAGTGTTATTCTTATAGTAAATGAAGTAATGGAAATTATTATGGTAATAATAGAGGATAGGAGAATTATGAGATTTTATAATTCCACAAATTATTGTTTTAGTTTAAACTAGATATTTGTGTATGTTATAAGATTAATAGTTCTATTTTTATTAAAATTAAAATTAATGGGATTATGTGAGAGTATAGTGATAGAAAGATTTTGTGTGGTGTTTGTGGGGAGGGGAGTATTTCGTTTTTGTTGTGGGATAGATTTAGGAATATTATTATTGAAAATGAGGTTACTATTAGTGAAATTAAGAATAGTATTATTATTGTTGTTTTGTTGAATGTGATTATTCTTGATATAATCAAGATTTCTCTTAGGGTGTTGATTGTTGGGGGTGCTGAGATGTTAATTGCTATAAATATAAATCATCAGAATGTAATGTTAGGGGAAATGGAGATTAGTCCTTTGAAGGATAAAATATTTCGGGAGTGATATTTTATATATATATCATTTGCTAGAAGGAAGAGGGCGGATGATGATAATCCGTGGGCGATTATTATTAATACACCTCCTATTATTCCTGTTTTACTTAAAAAAAAGATTCCTAGCAAAACAAATCCTATATGTGCTACTGAGGAGTAAGCGATTAGTGATTTTAAATCTTTTTGGCGGATACAGTTTATACTAGTAGCTGTTGCTCCGATTATTCTGATTCTGATGATTCAATTATTTAGGATGTTTGTTTTGCTTAAACATAATGGGATGAATCGTATAATTCCGTATCCTCCTAATTTAAGGAGAATTGCTGCTAGAATTATGGACCCTTCTAGGGGGGCTTCTACATGGGCTTTAGGAAGTCATAGGTGAGTTAAAAATATTGGTATTTTTACTAGGAAGGCTATAAATAAAAATAAGGGGAAGTTAAATTTATGTATGATGGTGAAAGGATAAGTGAAGGATTGAAAGTTTTTGATTAAGATAATGTTGATTAATAGAGGTAGTGAGGCTGTGATTGTGTAAATTATTAGGTAGATTCTGGTTTGTAATCAGGGAGGTTTTTTTCCTGATTTTATTACTAATATTATTGTGGGAATTAATACTAGTTCAAATATAATGTAGAATATTAGGATGTTGTTTATTGAAAATGTGAATGTTAAGATGATTAAAATGGAAATGATTATTTTTGAGATTTCTTTTATGTTTATTGATGAAAGTAGAATTAAGGTTCTTCTGATTAGGGTTAGGAGAATTATTGCAAATGATAATTTGTCGTGGGAGAGTATGTTTAGTAGGAGTATATTTCTTCTTGAAAGTTTAATTATTATTAATATGGTGATTAAAGATATAGATGTAATTAGTAGGTTAAATTTATTTCAAAATCATATTGGGATACAGATTGGAATAATTAATTTTAGCAAAAGTTAATATGTTGATTGGGGTGGAGCTGGATGAGTTGTGAGATCGTGAAAGAGATACTAGTAATCTTAGTCCTATTCTTGATCCTCTTGCTATTAGGGTTAGCATAATGAGTAGGGATGATATAGAAATTAGTGAGTTGGATGATGTTAGGAAGAAGTATAATGAGATTAATATTAGTTCTATTCTAAGAAGTATTGGGATGATGTTTTTTCGTCATCAACATATTCTTAGAATACTTATTGTAATTATTATTATTTTGATATTGATTTTAGAATTTTCTACATCCAAAGTAGATATTTTATGTAAATTATTAAGAACTTTTGTTAAGGTTGATGTTTTTGTTAGGTGTAATGTTTATTATGAGAATACAGCCTGTTTTTATAGTTAGAATGTTGATTGTTATTACTTTTGTTTATTCATATATGATTTATAAGGTTGTTGGTACTTTTTGGTTTAGATATGTTTTGTTGATAGTTATGTTAAGAGGTGTTTTGGTTGTTTTTACTTATATGGTAACTTTATGTCCGAATGAGAGTTTTGAGGTTTATAGATTGGTGGTTATATTTTTGTTTATAGTTTTGTTTGTAGTTGGGATTTTTTTTATATATGAGTTGGATTTTAGAATTATTACTGTAAATTTGTGGATTAGTTATCTTGGAATAATGAGTTTATTTTTGGTTGGATTTTTATTTTGTATTATGTTGTTGGTTGTGTCATTAAGATACGTTAATGATGGGGCTCTTCGGATTAAGTAGATAAGTGCCTGATAAAGGGTTAATTTGATAGATTAAATTATGGGTTATTTCTTTATCTATCCGTAAAGGAGATAGGTTAATGTTAATGGTTAATGGATTTTTGGTTGATTTACCTTCTCCTTCTGCACTGTCTTATTTTTGAAATTATGGTTCTTTGTTAGGGGTGTTTTTGGTTGTTCAAATTGTTTCTGGATTGTTTTTGTCTTTTCATTTTTCAGGAGATATTAATTTATCTTTTTACAGAGTTATTCATTTAGTACGAGATGTGAATTATGGTTGGTTGTTACGTATTTTACATGCTAATGGGGCTAGAATGTTTTTTTTATTAATGTATATTCATATAGGGCGTGGAATGTATTATGGTTCTTATCGTTTTAATAAGGTTTGGTTGAGAGGGGTGAGAATTTTGTTGTTATCTATGGCTACGGCTTTTTTAGGTTATGTTTTACCTTGGGGTCAGATGTCATTTTGGGCAGCTACTGTTATTACTAATTTATTGTCTGCTGTTCCTTATGTTGGTGTTATGTTGGTGGAATGGGTATGGGGAGGTTTTGCTGTAGGAAATTCTACTTTAGTTCGATTTTTTGCTTTCCATTTTGTTTTACCTTTTATTATTGCTGTTTTTGTTTTGATACATTTGTTTTTTTTGCATGAAAAGGGTTCTGGTAACCCTTTAGGGTTGGAAGGAAATTATGATAGGATTGTATTTCATCCCTATTATGTTTATAGGGATATTTTTGGGTTGGTTGTTTTTTTAATGTTTTATGTTATGATTTGTTTTTTGTTTCCTTATATTTTTATGGATGTAGAAAATTTTATTCCATCTAATCCTATAGTTACTCCTGTACATATTCAACCTGAATGATATTTTTTATTCGCTTATACAATTTTACGGTCTGTTCCTAGAAGGATTGGGGGAGTGGTTGCTTTGGTTATGTCTGTTTTGGTTTTTTATTTTTTACCTTTTTTTATGAATCATCGTTTTCGGAGAACTTTTTTTTATAGTTTTGTAAAGTTTATTTTTTGATTATATGTGGTGAATTGGATATTGTTAACTTGGATTGGGGCTTGTGTGGTTGAGTCGCCTTTTATGATTTTGGGTATTCATTTTAGAGTTTTTTATTTTTTATTATATTTTATTTTTTGGATGGTTTATGAGGTTCAGGATTTTATTTTGTGGCTTTATTATAATTGTTTTGAAAACAGTTTTTAAGAGTATCTTTGAAGTTTATTAGTTAGTTTAAGTAAAACGTAAGTTTTGTAAATTTAAGTTCTAGAAAAATATTATATATATAGTTATAGGGATAATAATGATTATTAGGGAAATTGGTAAGAAGATTTTTCATCTTAGTTTTATTAATATATCGTATCGGAAGCGTGGGTACGATCCTCGTACCCAAATTAGTGTGTAAGATACTATAATTAGTATTAATATTGGGTGAATTGAGTTTAAGGATTTAAAGAATATTAAAATTGAAATTATTCTTAGGATAAGTATTCTTATGTATTCTGCTAGAAAAATTATAGCGAATCATCCTCCTATATATTCTACGTTAAATCCTGATACTAGTTCGGATTCTCCTTCTGCGAAGTCGAAAGGACTTCGATTAGTTTCTGCTAAACATGAGATTAATCAAATGAAGAATAAGATAGTGTTTCCTCAGAAAAACTCTAGTATTAGTTGGGATTCTTCTATTTGAGTAAATGAATAGGATTGGGATAATAAAACGATGAATAGGATGATTATGAAGAATGAGATTTCATATGAAATTATTTGTGCTACTCTTCGGATTGATCCTAGGTGACAGTATTTTGAATTTGTTGATCATCCGATTAGTAGGATGAAGTAGACACCTATTCTTGATAAGATTATAAATAAAATAAGGCTATGTTTGTTATCTAATAACGGGGATTTATTATAGGAGATAATAGGTACGATTAGAATTATGATGAATAAGGATAAGGAGGGTGTAATGTATGATAAAAGGTAGTTTATTGATTCTATTGAAATTAAGTTTTTATTAAATAGTTTAATAGCGTCTCTAAAGGGTTGTAGGATTCCTATTAACCCAACTTTATTGGGACCTTTTCGGATTTGAATGTATCCTAGGATTTTTCGTTCTAGAATAGTGTAAAATGCTACTCTAATTAAGATTCTAATTGTGATTAGAATAAAGTTGAGGGATGATAGTATTTTAGTTTATTTAGATTCTAATTCTAATGCATTTGTCTGCCAATAAGATTAGTTTGTAATTTTCTTAGGTCCTTTCGTACTAGAAGAATTTTTTTAAAAGATGGAAACCGACCTGGCTTACACCGGTCTGAACTCAAATCATGTAATTTTTTAAAAGTCGAACAGACTTTCTTTTTTTGCTATTGCGCAAATTAGATTATTAATTCAACATCGAGGTCGCAATCTATTTTTTGTATGAGAGCTTTAGATAATTATTACGCTGTTATCCCTATGGTAACTTGATTTTTTAATTAATTAAATTAGGTCATATTTTGTTAAAATGTAATTAAGATATTTTTAATCAACTGCCCCAGTTGAACTAAAGTTAAGTTCAATAGGGTCTTGTCGTCTTTTTTTTATATAGTTTTTTTTTAAAAACTAAAATAGTTTAAATATATAGTTGTTTATATGTCTTAAAATGTTAAATCTTTTGTTTTGTCTTTAATTAAAAGACAAGTTATTATACTACCTTAGCACGTGTTGCGGCTATTTAATTTTCATTGAGCAGATCTTACTATTATTAATTTTAATAGAAATGTTTTTGTTAAACAGTCATTTAATTTTGACGAGTTTAGAATTTTTATTTGAGGGGGTTTACTTGTTTTATTATTATTTTGTTTTAATGGTTAATAAGAATATTAGAGATTGTTTAGATGATAAGTATAATTTTAATATAGTACGGATATTTTAATTCCTGTTTAAAGTTTGTTTTTTTTTAATTTTTTTTTAAACTTTATCTTATAAAAGTTTTATAAAAAGTTGATTTATTTTTCTTAAACTAGATATAATTATATTCGTAAAAGGTTTATTTACTATTTTAAGTTTTAATAGGCTTTTGTAATAGAGATTATTATTTAAAATAGATCATATAATTTCGAGAAGGGTAGAATTTGTAATTAGTTTGATAAATCCTGATACTAAAGGAACATTGTTTTTCTGTGAGATTGTTTTAGTTTCCTTTTCAGTGTTAATTATATTTTTATAAAAAATTATAGGATAAATGTTTTTTTGAGAAGTTTTATTTAAAGTGATTAGATTGATTTCAGTGTAAGTGAAGTGCTATAAAAGCTTTTAAGTTCTTAATGCTTTTTCCAAAACATTAACTGTGTTACGACTTACCTAATCTTAGGATTAGGGTGACGGGCGATATGTGCACATTTGTTATCTTATTCATATTTAATTTTTATTAAAATATTACATTTAAATTCTTTTTCATTTTAATTTTGGGATTAAAAATTCTTAAATAATGTTTATTGTAACTCATTTTAGCTGAAATATTAATTACACCTTGACCTAACTTTTTAGAGTGTAGTATTTTGGATAACTTAGTTAAGTTAATTCTTAAGATGGCGGTATATAAATTAGTGATTTAAGTGAAATTAAACGTGTGTTATCGATTATTAAACAAGTTCCTTTAATAAGATTAATTGCCGCCAATATAAATAGGTTTTTTTAAAATTTATTATTACCTAAGTTTGTTTAAATATACTAGGGTATCTAATCCTATTTTATATTTTAAATTTTAGTTAAGTTTAGTAATATTATTTATTAAAATTGTATTTCACTGAATATTTTTGTATAGTTTGTTTTAGGGAAGTTTAACTTTATTGAATACAGTTTAACTTAAAGAATAACCGCTACTGCTGGCACTTATGAATTAGTAAGTTATTATTTTATTATTCTTTATATTTAAAATAAAGTTGGGTGTTTTTAAGATACATTTATTTGTATTTCTTAATAAAAATTAACTGTATTATTAATTTTTAACTAATTATTCTATTAGATATGAATATCTCTTTAAAAATCAAATTTTTATGTGCGGTACACTTTAATAGATAGTATAGAAAAAGGGGTTGTTGTATAGAAATAAACGGGTTTTAAAATTCCATACCTAATTATTTTTTAAAGGTAAAATAATAGGTTTTACTATGTGATTTTGGGTCATTTAGAAGATCTGTTTTTCAAAAAAGTGGAACGGCAATTTCTGGTTATTTTTCGCGATTTTTCGCGATTTTTCGCGATTTTTCGCGATTTTTCGCGATTTTTCGCGATTTTTCGCGATTTTTCGCGATTTTTCGCGAGATTTTTCGCGATTTTTCGCGATTTTTCGCGATTTTTCGCGATTTTTCGCGATTTTTCGCGATTTTATTCGCGAATTTAATCGCGGAATTTAATTTCGAATAGAAATACTAAAACAGTCTGTTTTAATACTTTTTTTCAGGGCCCCCGGCGTTTGAGAAACGGGGGCCTCTGAAAGAAAAAAAAAAGTATGTATGAATGAACATAGAATTATTAATGAAATGAAAGATCTTAAGGTTAAATATATATTTTATTAATTATAATAAGAAACTCATCTATTGAATGTAGAGGTATTTTGTATAGAGAGTAATATACATCTCTATTGAATTTGAATTCGGAATTGAATTTCAAATAGAAATACTAAAACAGTCTGTTTTAATACTTTTTTTCAGGGCCCCCGGCGTTTGAGAAACGGGGGCCTCTGAAAGAAAAAAAAAAGTATGTATGAATGAACATAGAATTATTAATGAAATGAAAGATCTTAAGGTTAAATATATATTTTATTAATTATAATAAGAAACTCATCTATTGAATGTAGAGGTATTTTGTATAGAGAGTAATATACATCTCTATTGAATTTGAATTCGGAATTGAATTTCAAATAGAAATATGTCAGCTAATTAAGCTAATGAGTTCATATCTCATAAATGAATGAATAGTTTATGATATGATTTTGTTTGTTTTGGTATTTTTATTACACGTTATTCTTTTAATAAATTTATTCATTTAAAAAATACCATTTTAACTTCAAAAATTTTTTGTATATGTATCATACATTTCTTCTACATGAGTAATAATTTATTTTAGTAACTGTTGTGTACTAAGAAAGATTTTAAAACTGTTAGGGTCAGGGGGGATGAGTAAGTAGT